GATCCACAAAGAAGAGCCGCATAGCTCAATATCATCATACTTACGTGCATTATTAACCACTCCGATTGTAGAGCGGGTACTAATATTGTGGGTTTATGTATTTCAGTTAAAAGACCCGAAGTAGCAAAGCCTTGCGTAAAAATAGTACTTGAGGCAGTTATTGTGGTTAAATAATTTTTTCTTATTTTTAAATAAGGGACTATATGAATAAGGGAGAAACTCCATGAAAGAAAGATTAATGATTCATATAAATCACTTAGTGGGAAATGGCCCGAATAAATCCAACGAGTGATTAATAATCCTGTTAGACATAAAAAAGTAGCTATCATCCCCTTTTCTGACGAATCATATGGTTTTATGATTTCATTGCCCAATAAGGTTATCAAATGAATTGTAATTACAATTGAAACAATTGAAAAAGAAATATGAGTTAATATATGCTCTAAAGTTGAAAATATCATAAAAATGAAAAAAGGGAGGGAATCCCCTAAATTAATTTAATTAAGAAATATAAATCGGGAATTTCATTTATTTTTATTATAGGATCTATTGGATCTATTTTTTTATTATATTATAGGATCTATTGGATCTCTTTTATAAGATGGCATGCCGCCACTCGGACTCGAACCGAGATGCTCTAGCACTGCTTCCTAAGAGCAGCGTGTCTACCGATTTCACCATAGCGGCTTGTTCGAACTCATAATAGCCTATTTATATTCAATCGTCGAGATTGAACAAGTCAATTCAATCAAATAAGTTTTTTTAGTAAAGATTCAAATTGATAAAAAAATGAGTTCAAAAGTAAATTTCAAGGTTCATTAGTTTCTTAGGGTGTCCGGTTTATTTATCTTAGGGCTTTGACGTAGTTTATCCTAGTCTAAAATCCAACTTTTGCAACTAGAGAATTCTCTCCATAGAATAAAAAAAATGTTTTCATATTGATGCTTAATTATTTCTCGTTTATCTGATTTCATAAATTTGAAACAAAAAATCAATTTTATCAATGAATCCAAAATAGCCATATTTTGGATTACTCCAAATTGACACCTTATTTGTACATAATATCTCAACAATTAAGTTCTTTTATGGAGTGGGCTGAAAATTGGAGATATATCGGAAATCCATATAGTAATTCCGATAAATTAAGAAGTCAGAAAGTTATCAAAAAGAAAAATTTTTTAACATGGAATCAATTAGTTTCAACAATTCATTAATTTTAACGAAAAATATTATATCTGCCCTTCTCGAGAAAGATAAAAATTTTTCATTATTGTAAAGGTCGATGGGGAAAATAAGACTCCCCACCACCACAATGTGAGTGAAAATATACGAAAAATAAATAAAAAATCTTGTATTTTTTTCTTTATTCTTTTTTTTAGAATTGGGAAAACAGAAGAATTATTCTTTTAGACATCTTAGAAGATTAAGATTGAAACCTGGTCTATTTCAAGAATAGGGACTGCCAATTGTGAATTTTATATTAACAAATTACTGAGCCAATTTTTCGAGTAAAATCCATTCCGATTATTCCAATATTTTAGGACTTATTTGTTTGTCGTACAAAAAAACTTTTTGAATTCCCGGTAGAAAGAGATTTGCCTAATGACAAAGCTTTTAACGCCGCCCAATATCCTTTCCTTTTCCAAATATTTTTACGAATACGCTTTTTTGATATAGAAGTACGTTTTTTTGGAACTGCCATTTAAAAATGAAGAAGTTACTCATTGTTATAGTTGGATGTGAAAGACATCTATTGTTCAAAACGAATTATTATTTCTTATTCATTATCTATTTTTTCTCTAAATAATAGTCTCTTCATAAAAAATAAATATAGATATGTGAAAGATCTCTGAAAATTGTATCAAAAATTACTCGAAATAAGAAAATTTTGATTCCAGACAATACAATATTCGTAAAACCAAAAATCTTTGAATTGGAACTCTTAGTTCTCGTTCTTTATCTCTCAAATTTATATCTTTAGAATCCGCTATGTCATATAAATAAAACTTAATAAATAAATAAAGAACCTAAAAGACCTTGATTTTCATCATTCTATACTTTATTTACATGTAATAAAATACCTCAAAGGATTGTAAACTTTTGCCTAATAAAAAACTTGAGTCTTTTTTTAGTCAAACTTGAGGAAAGAATACACCTAAATTCAATTGTTAAATTCGAATGAGACTATTAATAAATCTGTTATTAATAAATCTGTTAAAGGATATGCGGTTTGATAAAAAAATATCTCAGTAATTTTTTATCATTTCCCGATAAAATAAAAAAATATCATTTTAGATCTATAATATTCTAACGTTTACTAATAAATCGTTTTGATTGAAATGGAAAACAATCAATCCCATAATGAATTAGTTAATGAGTTGAAATAAACAAACTAAAATGAAGAGTTATTTTTCATTAGACCGATGACCTTAGATTCATATTAGCATCAAGTACCCTTTTTCGTGTAATTTTTTATCCTTGCTCTATGAATATAAATTAT